AAAAAGTAGTGAAAGCGAGAGTTCCAGTATAATAACTCGCACGAATAGTACGAGTAATAGTGATTTAACTAGAAGAAAAAGTTCTAATGATCTAGATGAAACTAAAAAATACAGACATTTGTGGATTCAATGCGAAAATTGTTATGGATTAAATTATAAGAAAATTTTGAAAGCAAAAATGAATATTTGTGAACACTGTGGATATCATTTGAAAATGAGCAGTTCAGATAGAATCGAACTTTCGATTGATCCAGGTACTTGGAATCCGATGGATGAAGACATGGTCTCTGTGGATCCCATTGAATTTCATTCGCAAGAGGAACCTTATAAAGATCGTATTGATTCTTATCAAAGAAAGACAGGATTAACTGAGGCTGTTCAAACAGGCACAGGTCAACTAAATGGTATTCCTGTAGCAATTGGGGTTATGGATTTTCAGTTTATGGGGGGTAGTATGGGATCCGTAGTAGGTGAGAAAATCACCCGTTTGATCGAATATGCTATCAATCAATTTTTGCCTCTGATTCTAGTATGTGCTTCTGGAGGAGCACGTATGCAAGAAGGAAGTTTGAGCTTGATGCAAATGGCTAAAATATCTTCCGCTTTATATGATTATCAAGCAAATAAAAAGTTATTCTATGTCTCGATCCTTACATCTCCTACTACTGGTGGGGTGACAGCTAGTTTTGGTATGTTGGGAGATATCATTATTGCCGAACCCAATACTTACATTGCATTTGCGGGTAAAAGAGTAATTGAGCAAACATTGAATAAGACAATACCTGACGGTTCACAAGCGTCTGAATATTTATTCCATAAGGGCTTATTTGATTCAATCGTACCTCGTAATCCTTTAAAGGGCGTTCTTAGTGAGTTATTTCAGCTCCATGCTTTCTTTCCTTTGACTCAAAATTAAATCAAGTAGAGCTTTAAATTATTAAAATTTTTTATTTATATTATATATTTATTAGAATTTTATATTATTTTATTAATTTTAATTTTTGAATTTCCATTTTTTTGATTTTTCTACTTAATTATTATTATATACTCATACTCACTTAGATATACTTAGTATAAGTATATATGAATTCTAGTGATTATAAAATATCTTTATACTTTATCAATAACAGGTAAAAATATTAATAGAACAATAAAAAAATAAAAAAATAACAGGTACAAATATTAAATCGAGGTACCCATTCTATGACAACTCTCAGCAACTTACCCTCTATTTTTGTGCCTTTAGTGGGCCTAATATTTCCGGCAATTGCAATGACTTCTTTATTTCTTCATGTTCAAAAAAACAAGATTTTTTAGATACGGGCAGTAGGGACAAATCTCATCTATTTTTTTTAGATCTAGAAGCAATTCGATGAATTACTCCTAAAGGTTTACATCAGAATAGTGCTAGTTGATGAGAGTTACTTCGGAAACAAGGAAAAGGAAAGTCAAATTCATTTGGTTGGGTTATTTTCCCAATTCCAATAAAATACAACTGGATCTAATATGGGTTGGCGATCAGAACGTATATGGATAGAACTTATAACGGGGTCTCGAAAAACAAGTAATTTCTGCTGGGCCTTTATCCTTTTTTTAGGTTCATTAGGGTTCTTATTGGTTGGAACTTCGAGTTATCTTGGTAGGAATTTGCTATCTTTATTTCCGTCTCAGCAAATTCTTTTTTTTCCACAAGGGATCGTGATGTCTTTCTATGGAATCGCTGGTCTCTTTATTAGCTCCTATTTGTGGTGTACAATTTCGTGGAATGTAGGTAGTGGTTATGATCGATTCGATAGAAAAGAGGGAATAGTGTGTATTTTTCGTTGGGGATTTCCTGGAAAAAATCGTCGTATCTTTCTCCGATTCCTTATGAAAGACATTCAGTCCATCAGAATAGAAGTTAAAGAGGGTATTTATACTCGTCGTGTCCTTTATATGGAAATCAGAGGACAGGGGGTCATTCCCTTGACTCGTACTGACGAGAATTTGACTCCACGAGAAATTGAACAAAAAGCGGCGGAATTGGCCTATTTCTTGCGTGTACCAATTGAAGTATTTTGAAAAAAAAAAATTAACTGAAAAATGAATGCTTTCTTAAAAAAAAACGGAAAAAATTCAAGAATTTTGTTTTCGAAATATTTGATATTTTGTATTTTGATAGAAAGGGCATTCTTTCGTTTCGAAATCCGACTAATATTCATTACTTGAAGTACTCTTTCATGCATTCATCGAAAGGGACAATTGCTTCGAATTTTAGCAATTGATATCTTTGGAAACAATATTTTTTTCTTCATTCAAATTGGAAGTAGACTCTTTCTCTTTCTTATTCTATTTGTGTATTCTTTCTAAATTCAAGAACTAACTCCCGAATTGCAAATAAAAAAAACGTGAGAATAGATTTATAGGCTCTATGACTTGTAATAGAACTTATGCTTGATAGAAATATTCTTATCATATAGAGTTGACAAATGAGGTGAAGCTGAGTTCATTAAAGACGAAAAATGGCAAAAAAGAAAGCATTCATTCCCCTTCTATATCTTACATCTATAGTCTTTTTGCCCTGGTGGATCTCTTTCTCATTTAAGAAAAATATGGAATCGTGGGTTACTAATTGGTCGAATACTAGGCAATCCGAAATTTTCTTGAATGATATTCAAGAAAAGAGTATTCTAAAAAAATTCATAGAATTAGAGGAACTGTTACTCTTGGATGAAATGATAAAGGAATACCCGGAAACACGTCTACAAAACCTTCGTATCGGAATCTACAACGAAACGATCCAATTGATCAAGACGCACAACGAAGATCGTATCCATACGATTTTGCACTTCTCGACAAATATAATCTGTTTCGTTATTTTAAGTGGTTATTCTATTCTAGGTAATCAAGAACTTATTATTCTTAACTCTTGGGTTCAAGAATTCCTATATAACTTAAGCGACACAATAAAAGCTTTTTCTATTCTTTTATTAACTGATTTATGTATAGGATTCCATTCGACCCATGGTTGGGAACTAATGATTGGTTTTGTCTATAAAGATTTTGGATTTGCTCATAATGATCAAATTATATCCGGTCTTGTTTCCACCTTTCCAGTCATTCTAGATACTATTTTTAAATATTGGATTTTCCGTTATTTAAATCGCGTATCTCCGTCACTTGTAGTGATTTATCATTCAATGAATGACTGAAAAAATGATCCACTGATCCAATTATAAAGTTTGTTATTTTGTACAAAAGCTAAACATTTCAAAATTGACTTATTCTTTTCTTTTTCTTTCTACCCATTCGGGGAATTCCTCCTATATTCCAGTAAAATTCTTTCAGTAAATAGCAGAATCATGGATAGGGAACTATACCAGTGACCGACCTAATTTTATTGTAGAACTTTTCAGGATCAATGATTGGACCATGCAAACTAGAAATGCCTTTTCTTGGATAAAGGAAGAGATTACTCGATCCATTTCCCTATCGCTCATGATATATATAATAACTCGAGCACCCATTTCAAATGCATATCCCATTTTTGCACAGCAGGGTTATGAAAATCCGCGAGAAGCAACTGGCCGTATTGTATGTGCCAATTGCCATTTAGCTAATAAGCCCGTGGATATCGAGGTTCCACAAGCGGTACTTCCTGATACTGTATTTGAAGCAGTTGTTCGAATTCCTTATGATATGCAAGTGAAACAAGTTCTTGCTAATGGTAAAAAGGGAGCTTTGAATGTGGGGGCTGTTCTGATTTTACCGGAGGGGTTTGAATTGGCTCCCCCCGATCGTATTTCGCCTGAGATTAAAGAAAAGATAGGTAATCTGTCTTTTCAAAGTTATCGTCCCACTAAAAAAAATATTCTTGTGGTAGGCCCTGTTCCTGGTCAGAAATATAATGAAATCACCTTTCCTATTCTTTCTCCCGATCCCGCTACTAAGAAAGATGTTCACTTCTTAAAATATCCCATATACGTAGGCGGGAACAGGGGAAGGGGGCAGATTTATCCCGACGGGAGCAAGAGTAATAATAATGTTTATAATGCTACAGCAGCAGGTATAGTAAACAAAATCATACGAAAAGAAAAAGGGGGATATGAAATAACTATAGTGGATGCATCGGATGGCCGCGAAGTGATTGATATTATACCTCCAGGACCAGAACTTCTTGTTTCAGAGGGTGAATCTATCAAACTTGATCAACCATTAACGAGTAATCCCAATGTGGGTGGATTTGGTCAGGGGGATGCGGAAATAGTACTTCAAGATCCGTTACGTGTCCAAGGTCTCTTGTTCTTCTTGGCATCTGTTATTTTGGCACAAATCTTTTTGGTTCTTAAAAAGAAACAGTTTGAGAAGGTTCAATTGTCTGAAATGAATTTTTAGGTCCGCGGATTTATTAACATATTAAGTTTGTAAAAATAACTAAATTTTTGTTGATAATTATGTAATTCTGTATAATCAAAAAATTCTGAAAAGCCCTTTGCTTGTTTCTATTCTTTTTCTACCATATTTAGAGAATTCATCGCAGTACTAGTCGGTCATAGTATGTATATTGTGAAGAAGACTATTTGACTTTACCTATTCTTTTCTTTGTTTCTTTTTTTTTTTCAACTCCAATAAATTGGAGCGCTACAATTATGTCACTGTTTTCGGATTTCAATCTTATAGAATATAAATACATTCAATTAATAGTTTTTCTATTTTAATATAAGAAAATTCCACTAGATACTAAACATAAGATAAATAAGCGGAGAATATTAAGCACAGTAGAAATAGAAATTGGAAAAACGGGATTCTAGGAGGGATTCTTTGTCTTCCTAGAGTCCTTCTTGTTTGTGTCGAAATATTTTCCGAAATATTAATATAATAATGCTTATTGATCCCGTTCGTCAAAGAATACTATTCTTAGTTTAGATTTTTTCCGAGTTTTTATTAGAACCCTTATGACATATAATATTTTTTTTATTGCATATAACATATAAAGTAGAGTAGTGGACAAACAAAAAAGA